AATGAATTGCCTGATAAAAAGGATTACCTTGATAGGGTAAATCATGAAATTTAATATTTCATTCATTATATTTAACAGAATTAAACTGTTTCTAAAAGAATCAAAATCTTTTGTGCATCATACACCAAAATATAAAAAGATAAGCTAATTAAGCTATTGGGTTCATACCCCACTTATAAAGGTTATAATCCTTTTCTTTTTAATTAAAAAAATTTCTAATAATATTTTTTTTATTACATTAATTTTTGGAACATTAGTTACTATTTCTTCAAATTCATGACTAGGAGCATGAATGGGGTTAGAAATTAATTTATTATCATTTATCCCCCTAATAAATGATAATAAAAAAAATTTATTAACCTCAGAAAGTTCTTTAAAATACTTTTTAACTCAAGCTTTTGCTTCCTCAATTTTATTATTTGCAATTATTATATTAATATTCATATATAATAATAATTTTTTATTAAATAATAATTTTAATGAAATTTTAATTCTTTCTACTCTTTTATTAAAAAGAGGAGCAGCTCCATTTCATTTTTGATTTCCAGAAGTAATAGAAGGATTATCATGAATTAACGGATTAATTTTAATAACATGACAAAAAATTGCCCCATTAATACTAATTTCATATAATTTTATTTATAATTTCTTTATAATTTCTATTATTTTATCAATATTAATTGGATCTTTAGGAGGATTAAATCAAACATCAATTCGAAAATTAATAGCATTTTCATCAATTAATCATTTAGGGTGAATGTTATTAGCAATAATAAATAATGAAATATTATGAATAACTTATTTTTTAATATATTCATTATTATCTTTCTCAATTGTTCTAATATTTAATAATTTTAAATTATTTTATTTTAATCAAATTTTTAATATTTCAATAATAAACCCAATTATTAAATTATTAATTTTTTTAAATTTATTATCTTTAGGAGGATTACCTCCATTTTTAGGATTTTTACCAAAATGATTAGTAATTCAAAATTTAACAAACATAGGACAATTATTTATTTTAACAATTAGTGTTTGTTTAACTTTAATTACATTATTTTTTTATTTACGCCTTTCTTATAGAATTTTTATATTAAATTATCAAAAAAATTCTTGAATATTAAAAAATAATTATAATAACAAAATATCTTCAATTAATCTAATATTTAATTTTATTTCAATTTGTGGGTTAGTTATAATTTTTATAATTTATATAATTATATAAGAATTTAAGTTAAATAAACTAATAGCCTTCAAAGCTGAAAATATTTGTATTAATCTTTTAATTCTTAAGCTTTAATAATTTATTTATTCCTTTAGAATTGCAGTCTAATATCATTATTGACTATAAAGCCTTGATTAAAGAGAATATTTCCCATAAATAAATTTACAATTTATCGCCTAAACTTCAGCCATTTAATCGCGACAATGATTATTTTCAACAAATCATAAGGATATTGGTACATTATATTTTATTTTTGGAGCTTGAGCCGGAATAGTAGGAACTTCTTTAAGTATTCTAATTCGAGCTGAATTAGGTCATCCTGGTGCTTTTATTGGAGATGATCAAATTTATAATGTTATTGTAACAGCACATGCTTTTATTATAATTTTTTTTATAGTTATACCTATTATAATTGGAGGATTTGGAAATTGATTAGTTCCTTTAATATTAGGAGCCCCTGATATAGCTTTCCCTCGAATAAATAATATAAGTTTTTGAATATTACCTCCTTCTTTAACTCTTTTAATTTCTAGAAGTATAGTAGAAAATGGAGCCGGAACAGGGTGAACTGTTTATCCACCTCTTTCATCAGGAATTGCTCATGCTGGAGCATCAGTAGATTTAGCTATTTTTTCATTACATTTAGCTGGAATTTCTTCAATTTTAGGGGCAGTAAATTTTATTACAACTGTTATTAATATACGATCTCCAGGAATTACATTAGATCGAATACCATTATTTGTTTGATCAGTAGTAATTACAGCAGTATTATTATTATTATCTTTACCAGTCTTAGCAGGAGCTATTACTATACTTTTAACAGATCGAAATTTAAATACTTCATTTTTTGATCCTGCTGGAGGAGGAGATCCAATTTTATATCAACATTTATTTTGATTTTTCGGACATCCAGAAGTTTACATTTTAATTTTACCAGGATTTGGTATAATTTCTCATATTATTACACAAGAAAGCGGTAAAAAGGAAACATTTGGAAATTTAGGAATAATTTATGCTATATTAGCAATTGGATTATTAGGTTTTATTGTATGAGCTCATCACATATTCACAGTAGGGATAGACGTAGATACTCGAGCTTATTTTACATCAGCAACTATAATTATTGCTGTTCCAACTGGAATTAAAATTTTCAGTTGACTAGCCACAATACATGGAACACAATTAACATATAGTCCTGCAATATTATGAGCATTTGGATTTGTATTTTTATTTACAGTTGGAGGATTAACAGGAGTAGTATTAGCTAATTCATCAATTGATATTGTATTACATGATACATATTATGTAGTAGCTCATTTTCATTATGTCCTATCTATAGGAGCGGTATTTGCTATTATAGCAGGATTTGTTCATTGATACCCTTTATTAACTGGATTAACTATAAATCCATCTTGATTAAAGTTACAATTTGCAATAATATTTATTGGAGTAAATTTAACATTTTTCCCTCAACATTTCCTTGGATTAGCTGGAATACCTCGACGATACTCAGATTTTCCAGATAGTTATTTAGCCTGAAATATTGTGTCATCATTAGGAAGTACAATTTCATTATTTGCTATTTTATACTTTTTATTTATTATTTGAGAAAGTATAATTACACAACGAACTCCTGCTTTCCCTATACAACTATCTTCATCAATTGAATGATATCATACTCTTCCTCCTGCAGAACATACATATGCTGAATTACCTTTATTAACTAATAATTTCTAATATGGCAGATTAGTGCAATGAATTTAAGCTTCATATATAAAGATTTTATCTTTTGTTAGAAAATGGCAACATGAGCAAATTTAGGTTTACAAGATAGTTCTTCCCCTTTAATAGAACAATTAAATTTTTTTCATGATCATACTCTTCTTATTTTAACAATAATTACAATTTTAGTCGGGTATATTATAGGAATATTAATATTTAATCAATTTACTAATCGTTATTTATTACACGGTCAAACAATTGAAATTATTTGAACTGTTTTACCTGCAATTATTTTAATATTTATTGCATTCCCATCATTACGTTTATTATATTTAATAGACGAAATTAATACACCTTCAATTACATTAAAGTCTGTAGGACACCAATGATATTGAAGTTATGAATATTCTGATTTTTTAAATTTAGAATTTGATTCATATATAATTCCTACAAATGAATTAGAAACAAATGGATTTCGTCTTTTAGATGTAGATAATCGAATTGTTTTACCAATAAATAATCAAATTCGAATTTTAGTAACAGCTACTGATGTATTACATTCATGAACAGTTCCATCTTTAGGAGTAAAGGTTGATGCAACACCAGGACGATTAAATCAAATTAATTTTCTAATTAATCGACCCGGTTTATTCTTTGGACAATGTTCAGAAATTTGTGGAGCAAATCATAGTTTTATACCAATTGTAATTGAAAGAATTCCAATAAATTATTTTATTAAATGAATTACTAATATAACTAATTCATTAGATGACTGAAGCGCAAGTAATGATCTCTTAAATCATATTATAGTAAATTAGCACTTACTTCTAATGAAATAAAACTTAAAAAAATTAGTTTTATAGAAAACCTTAGTATGTCAAACTGAAAAAATTAGTTTAATCTAATATTTTTTAATTCCACAAATAGCCCCAATTAATTGGTTAATTTTATTTCTTGTATTTTCAATTACATTAGTAATTTTTAATATTTTAAATTACTTTTGTTTTTCTTATACTCCATTAAAAACTTCTCAATCATTAAATATTAAATTTAATAAATTAAACTGAAAATGATAACAAATTTATTTTCTGTATTTGACCCTTCAACAACTATTTTAAATCTTTCTCTTAATTGATTAAGCACTTTTCTAGGACTATTATTAATTCCTTTCTCATTTTGATTATTACCTAATCGATTTCAAGTTGTATGAAATAATATTTTACTTACTTTACATAAGGAATTTAAAACATTACTAGGACCTTCTGGACATAATGGAAGAACATTAATGTTTATTTCATTATTTTCTTTAATTATATTCAATAATTTCTTAGGATTATTTCCATATATTTTTACTAGTACTAGTCATTTAACTTTAACTCTAGCATTAGCATTTCCATTATGATTAAGTTTTATACTTTATGGTTGAATTAATCATACACAACATATATTTGCACATTTAGTTCCTCAAGGAACTCCACCAGTATTAATACCTTTTATGGTATGCATTGAAACAATTAGTAATGTTATTCGACCTGGAACATTAGCTGTTCGATTAACTGCTAATATAATTGCCGGACATTTATTATTAACATTATTAGGAAATACAGGACCTATAACATCAAACTATATTATTTTATCTTTAATTTTAACTACACAAATTGCATTATTAGTATTAGAATCAGCTGTTGCAATTATTCAGTCATATGTATTTGCAGTATTAAGTACTCTTTATTCAAGAGAAGTAAATTAATGTCAACACATGCAAATCACCCATTCCATTTAGTAGATTATAGTCCCTGACCATTAACTGGAGCTATTGGAGCAATAACAACAGTTTCTGGACTAGTTCAATGATTTCATCAATACACAATAACTTTATTTATTTTAGGTAATATTATTACAATTTTAACTATATATCAATGATGACGAGATATTTCTCGAGAAGGTACATTTCAAGGTCTTCACACATTCCCTGTTACTATTGGATTACGATGAGGAATAATCTTATTTATTGTTTCAGAAGTATTCTTTTTTATTTCTTTCTTTTGAGCATTTTTTCATAGTAGTTTATCCCCTACTATTGAATTAGGGATAACATGACCTCCAGTAGGAATTATTGCTTTTAATCCATTTCAAATTCCTTTATTAAATACAGCAATTTTATTAGCTTCTGGAGTAACAGTTACATGAGCACATCACGCATTAATAGAAAGAAATCATTCACAAGCTACTCAAGGATTATTTTTTACTATTGTATTAGGAATTTATTTTTCTATTCTTCAAGCATATGAATATGTTGAAGCACCATTTACAATTGCAGACGCAGTATATGGATCAACTTTTTATATGGCTACAGGATTCCATGGACTTCACGTATTAATTGGAACAACATTTTTATTAATTTGTTTTTTACGACATATTAATTTCCATTTTTCAAAAAATCATCACTTTGGATTTGAAGCAGCAGCTTGATATTGACACTTTGTTGATGTAGTATGATTATTTTTATATATTTCTATTTATTGATGAGGTAGATATTTATAAAGTATATATTTGTATATGTGACTTCCAATCACAAGGACTAAATAATTTTAGTATAAATAATATTAATATTATCAATTATAACAACAATTATTTTTATTATTACTATTGTAGTAATAATATTAGCTACTTTATTATCAAAAAAAACACTTTTAGATCGAGAAAAATGTTCACCTTTTGAATGTGGATTTGATCCAATAAATTCCTCTCGACTTCCATTTTCACTTCGATTTTTTTTAATTGCAATTATTTTTTTAATTTTTGATGTTGAAATTGCCCTTTTATTACCAATAATTATAATTATTAAAACATCAAACCTATTAAATTGATCTATTACTAGTCTTTTTTTTATTTTTATTCTTTTAATTGGTTTATATCATGAATGAAATCAAGGAGCTTTAGAATGAAATGAATAAATATGAAGCGATATATTGCAATTAGTTTCGGCCTAATCTTAGGTGAAATTCACCCGTATTTTAGGGTAATAGTTAACTATAACATTTAATTTGCATTTAAAAAGTATTGAATTTTTCAATTTACCTTATTAATTGAAACCAAAAAGAGGTATATCACTGTTAATGATAAAATTGAATATTTAAATTCCAATTAAAAGAAATATAAATGGAATTAAACCATTAAAGATAAAAGTTAGCAGCTTTTTCTTGATCAACATATTTCAATTTATGTAGTTTAATAAAAACATTACATTTTCAATGTAAAAATAAAAATTTATTTTTCATAAATATCTAAAGATTAAATTAATCTCCCTAACATCTTCAGTGTCATGCTCTAAATATAAGCTATTTAAATTAATTTACTAATACAACTAATATTAATAAAACAATAAATCATAATATATAACTTAATAAATAAATTTTTAAACTATTTATTTGAAATTCTTGTAAATATAAAGAATAATTTTTTAATTGATTATATAATATTTGACCTCCAAAAAATTCTCTTCATCCTTGATCAAAACTTTTATAAGAATATAATCCTAACTTTAATGGATAATTAATAATACCAATAGTAGAAATTATTGGTATAAATCATATTGAACCAGCAAAATTAGTAAAATTATAAAAATATAAAGCCTTATTAGTAAAAAATAATCTTACATTTCTTAACAAATATCCAGAAACTCCCCCAACAATACAAACAACTAAAGTTAAAATTTTTATATCAAAAGGTAAACAAATCATTCTAGGATTTAAAAATATTAATCACATTAATATTCTTCCTCCAATTACTGCTATAATTATTAAAAAACAAATTCTAAATAATATTGTTCAACCCTTATCATTTAAAGGATGTAAAACTCTTCTATTAAAATCTCCTGTTATTGAATAATAAACTAAACGAAATGAATAACATACAGTTAATCCTGTACTAAAAAAAAAAAGAAAAAAAGAAAACATATTTACATAAGATAATATTACTATTTCTAGAATTAAATCCTTAGAATAAAACCCAGCTAAAAAAGGCATTCCACATAAAGCTAAATTAGCAACATTAAAGCAACTACAAGTTAAAGGTATACTTATACTTAATCTTCCTATTATTCGAATATCTTGAGAGTTTTTTATATTATGAATAATGGATCCAGCACATATAAATAATAATGCCTTAAACAAAGCATGAGTTAAAAGATGAAAAAAGGCTAACTTATAAAACCCTATAGATAAGATTCTTATTATTAAACCTAATTGACTTAAAGTTGATAAAGCAATAATTTTTTTTAAATCAAACTCAAAATTAGCTCCTAACCCTGCTATAAATATTGTTAATCCAGAAATTAATAATAAAAATTGACCTATTCATCATTCTATTAATAAAATATTAAAACGAATTAATAAATATACCCCAGCTGTTACTAAAGTTGAAGAATGAACTAAAGCTGAAACAGGAGTTGGGGCTGCTATTGCTGCAGGAAGTCAAGATGAAAAAGGAATCTGAGCACTTTTTGTTATTGCTGCTAATATAACTAACCCTCCAATAATTATTATTTCTATATTTTTTCCTATTATTTCTAGATAAAAAATATAATTTCATCTTCCATAATTTAGTATTCAAGCAATAGCTAGTAATAAAGCAACATCCCCAATTCGATTAGATAATGCTGTAATTATTCCTGCATTATAAGACTTAACATTTTGAAAATAAATAACTAAACAATAAGAAACTAACCCCAAACCATCTCAACCTAATAAAATTCTAATTAAATTTGGACTAATAATTAATATTATTATTGATATAACAAATATTAAAACTAACAAAATAAACCGGTTAATATTATAATCTTCTTCTATATATTGATTTCTATAAAAAATAACCAAAGAAGAAATTAATAAAACAAAAGATATAAATATTAATCTTATTCAATCAAATAAAAAAGTTATAACAATTGATATAGATTGAAGAGATAAAACTTCTCATTCAATAAAATAAACTAAATCTTTTAATAAAAATTTTAATCTAATTAAAAATAATGAAATTCTAATTGATAATAAAAAATAAAAACTAATTTTACAATAATTAATTAAATAATTCACGATCTAAAATGAAAACTCATATCATTGACACCACAAATCAATATTTTTATTAAACTATTTAAATAAATTCATAATATACAAAAACTTCTCTTTAAAATTAATAAATTTAAAGGAAGTCAATGTAATATTAATAATAAAAACTCTCGAATTGTTCCAACAGAAAAAAAATAAACTCCTGAATATACCTTTCCATGTTGACTATAAGCAAATAAATATAAAGAATAAGCTGCTCTAAAAAAAGATAAAAAAGCCAATATAATTATAGTTACTCACGATCATCTAACAATTCTATTTAATAAAGAAATTTCTCCTAATAAATTTAATGTAGGAGGAGCAGCCATATTACCAGAGCATAATAAAAATCATCATAAACTTAATGTAGGTATAAAATTTAATAAACCCTTATTAATCAATAAACTTCGTCTTCCTATACGTTCATAAGAAATATTTGCTAAACAAAATAATCCAGAAGAACATAAACCATGAGCAATTATTAGTGCATAAGAACCAGTTAATCCTCAATAAGTTATAGTTAATAATCCTCTTAAAACAATTCCTATATGAGCTACAGAAGAATAAGCAATTAAAGCCTTTAAATCAGTTTGACGTAAACAAACTAGTCTAATTAATACTCCCCCTACTAAACTAATTCTAATTCATCAATAATTATATTTAACACCAGAAATTTGTAATAATCTAAATATTCGTAATAATCCATATCCCCCTAATTTTAATAAAATACCAGCTAAAATCATTGAACCAGAAACAGGGGCTTCAACATGAGCCTTTGGAAGTCATAAATGAACTAAAAATATTGGTATTTTTACTAAAAAAGCAAAAATTAAAGATAAATATAATAAATTTATATTTATAAATCTTAAATTTAATAATAAAGTAAAGGATAAAGTATTTATAAAATTTAAAATATAAAAAATCCCAATTAATAAGGGCAAAGAAGCTAATAAGGTATAAAATAATAAATAAACACCTGCCTGCAAACGTTCAGGTTGATAACCTCATCCTAAAATTAAAAATAAAGTAGGAATTAAACTTGCTTCAAAAAATAAATAAAACATAAAGACTCTTATAGATCTAAAAGTTAAAACTAATATCAATAATAAAAATAAAATTATAAAAATAAATAATTTTTCATAATTATTATAAGTAAATACTTTTTCTCTTGCTATTAATATAAGACCACAAATTCAAAATCTTAACAAAATTAAACCATATGAAATTATATCTAAACCAAAATAATAAGAAATATAATTAAAATAATTTAAAGATCTTAAATTAATTATAAATAAAAAAGTTAATAAAAAAATTAAATTTTGAACCGTTCAATAAAAATTTTTTAAAAAAGAAAGAGGAAATATAAATAATATTATAAAAATAAACTTTAACATTGTAAAATAGAAAAACTTTGAAAATAATCATTACCATGAGTACGAATTATAGATACTAAAATAGATAAACCTAAAACTCCTTCACAAACACAAAAAGTTAAAAAAAATATACTAAAATATATTTCATAATTTATAAAATTTAGATAAAAAAATAAAAAAATAAATAATCTTAAAACTATATATTCTAATCTTAATAAAGTAGATAATAAATGCTTACGATTAGAAACAAAAACTATACAACCAAATAAAAATATAACTATGGATAAATAAAATATTAAAAATATATTTGCCATTAATTAGTTTAAATAGTTTAACAAAAACATTAGTCTTGTAAACTAAAAATAAGAAATATTCTTTTTAAACTTCAAGAAAAAAGAAATCTCTTTTTCACTAACTCCCAAAGTTAATATTTTAAATAAACTATTTCTTGAAATTACAAAATTAATTATTATAACAATTTGCTTAATTATAAGATTTATTTTTATACAAATAAAACATCCTTTATCAATAGGATTAATACTATTAATTCAAACATTTTTAACATGTTTATTAACTGGAATTTATGTAAAAACATTTTGATTTTCATATGTTTTATTTTTAATTTTTTTAGGAGGAATATTAATTTTATTTATTTATGTAACTTCATTATCTTCAAATGAAATATTTTCTATATCCTTTAGATTAACAATTATTAGATTTATTATTTTTATATTTATAATAACTATTTTTTTTATTATAGATAAATCTTTAACAGAACAATTTATTATAAATATAGAAATAGAAAAAATTTCAATAATAAATAACTTAATTAATGAAAATATTTTATCTTTAAATAAAATATACAATTTCCCAACAAATTTAATTACTTTATTATTAATTAATTATTTATTTTTAACTCTTCTTGTAACTGTTAAAATTACAAAAAAATTTTATGGTCCTTTACGACCAATAAATTAATGTTTAAACCTATTCGAAAAACCCACCCATTAATTAGAATTGCTAATAATGCATTAGTAGACTTACCTGCTCCCTCAAATATTTCAGCTTGATGAAATTTTGGATCATTACTTGGATTATGTTTAATATTACAAATTTTAACTGGATTATTTTTAGCAATACATTATGCAGCAGATATTGAAACAGCATTTAATAGTGTAAATCATATTTGTCGAGATGTAAATAATGGTTGATTCTTACGAATTTGCCACGCTAACGGTGCTTCATTTTTTTTTGCCTGTTTATTTATTCATGTAGGACGAGGTGTTTATTATGAATCATATTTATATCACATAACATGAAATACTGGAGTTATTATTTTATTTTTAACAATAGCAACAGGATTTTTAGGTTATGTATTACCCTGAGGACAAATATCATTTTGAGGGGCTACAGTTATTACAAATTTATTATCGGCTGTTCCATATTTAGGAATAGACTTAGTTCAATGAATTTGAGGAGGATTTGCTGTTGATAATGCAACCTTAACACGATTTTTTACTTTTCATTTTATTTTTCCATTTATTATTTTAGCATTAATAATAATTCATTTATTATTTTTACATCAAACTGGATCAAATAACCCATTAGGATTAAATAGAAATGTTGATAAAATTCCTTTCCATCCATATTTTATTTATAAGGATATTTTCGGATTTATTGTATTTTTATGAATTTTAATTACTTTTATTTGAAAATTTAATTACTTACTAATAGATCCAGAAAATTTCATTCCAGCAAACCCCTTAGTAACCCCAGTTCATATTCAACCAGAATGATATTTTTTATTTGCTTATGCAATTTTACGATCAATTCCAAATAAGCTAGGAGGAGTAATTGCTTTAGTATTATCAATTGCAATTTTATTAATTTTACCTTTTACTCATTCTAGTAAATTCCGAGGATTACAATTTTATCCATTAAATCAAATTTTATTTTGAAATATGGTAGTTGTTGCTTCATTATTAACATGAATTGGAGCCCGACCAGTTGAAGACCCTTATGTTTTAACAGGTCAAATTTTAACAGTATTATATTTTTCTTATTTCATTATTAATCCATTAGTAGCTAAATACTGAGATAAACTATTAAATTAATTAATAAGCTTTTACAGCATATGTCTTGAAAACATAAGAAAGAAGTAAAGTCTTCTATTAATTTAATACTAAAAATTATTCATTAAAATAATAAAGAAATAAAAAAAATCTTTAAACCAACAAAAAAAAATAAATAATTTAAAGATAAAGGTAAAAAACTTTTTCAAGCTAAATATATTAATTTATCATATCGAAATCGCGGTAAAGTTCCTCGAACTCAAATAAAAATAAAAGAAATAAATGTCAACTTAAAAAAAAATATTAAACTATAAATATCTCTACCTAAAAAAATAACAACAAATAATATACTTATAAATAAAATACTAGAATATTCAGCTAAAAAAATTAAAGCAAACCCCCCTCTTCTATATTCAACATTAAATCCTGAAACTAACTCCGATTCTCCTTCTGCAAAATCAAAAGGAGTTCGATTAGTTTCAGCTAAACAAGAAGCTAACCAAACTAAACCTAAAGGAAAACAAAAAAAAATAAATCAAATATAAGACTGATAATTATAAAAATTTAAAAAATTATAATTTCCAATTAAAAAAATAAATCTTAATAAAATTAAAGCTAAACTAACTTCATAAGAAATTGTTTGAGCTACTGCTCGTAAACCTCCTAATAATGCATAATTAGAATTTGAAGATCACCCAGCAATCATAACTGTATAAACTCCTAATCTAGTACAACATAAAAAAAATAATACACCTAAATTAAAAGAATATAACTTAATTAAATATGGGATACATATTCAAATTAATAAAGATAAAAATAAAGAAAAAATAGGTGAAAAATAATAAGAAATATAATTAGATAACAATGGATATGTTTGTTCCTTAGTAAATAATTTTACAGCATCACTAAAAGGTTGTAATAACCCATTAAATCCAACTTTATTTGGACCCTTTCGAATTTGAATATATCCTAAAACTTTACGTTCTAATAAAGTTAAAAAAGCAACTCCAACTATTACACAAATTACTAATAATAAACTTCCAATTAATGGTATAATTTTATCAAAAATAAACAATACTATTTATAATTATTAATTATATTTATAAATTCTAAATTTATTGCACTAATCTGCCAAAATAGTAAATAATATTAATAATTTTCAATATAATAAAATTATATTTTTTATATTAGGTCCTTTCGTACTACAATATAATAAATTATTAAGGATAGAAACCAACCTGGCTTACGCCGGTTTGAACTCAGATCATGTAAGAATCTAAAGGTCGAACAGACCTAAACTTTAAACTTCTACACCTAAAAATAACTCTTAATCCAACATCGAGGTCGCAATCTTTTTTATCGATATGAACTCTCTAAAAAAATTACGCTGTTATCCCTAAGGTAACTTAATTTTTTAATCCATAATACAGGATCTTAAATTCATAAATCAATGTTAAAAATAAATAAAAGTTAATTAAATTTTAATACCACCCCAGTAAAATTTTATCTAAAATATAAATTTTAAAATTCTTTATAATTTATAATTTATAAAAATAAAGATCTATAGGGTCTTCTCGTCCTTTAATTTAATTTTAGCTTTTTAACTAAAAAATAAAGTTCTATTTAAATTTTAAAAAAACAGTATATATCTCATTCAACCATTCATACCAGCCTTCAATTAAAAGACTATTGATTATGCTACCTTCGCACGGTCAAAATACCGCGGCCCTTTAAAAATCAGTGGGCAGGTTAGACTTTAAATAAAATACAAAAAGACATGTTTTTGTTAAACAGGTGAATATATTTAATTTGCCGAATTCTTCATTAAAACCTATCAAATTAATTACATTATAAAAATTTATATACTAATTTTATCATAATTACTAAACTTTAAAAATTAAAGCTTACATTTTAATAAAAAATTTAATTTAAATTAAATAATTTTATTCAAAAAATAAATTATAACAAATTTATTAATAATAGCTATTTTTAAGCTTATATTTATTTTAAAATTATTAAAAATATAAAAATTTATTTTAAAGCTAATCCCTTAAAATATTACTTTATTTATTTATTAAATTATTATTAAATCAATTTAATAAAATAAATAAACTAAATTAAATTTATTTCTTAAAAAACTAGATATATTTTAAAACGATTAACGTTTCATTTCTAATTACATATTAAAAATAGTTATTCAACAATAACTTTTATATATAATTAAATCTTTAAAATTCGAGAAAAATTAATATAATAATTATTTATTTAATAAACCCTGATACACAAGGTACAATAAATTAAATTTTCTTAAAAATTAAAAATTTTTCAAATTATTTCAATATTCTTTTAAAATACTAATACACTATAATTAAAATTATTATTTCATTATAAATTACTAAAACTAAAAATTTTAAAATTATTTTTATTAATAATTATAAATAAAAAAAAATAATTAATAAATAATTATTATCAATTTAAATTGATTTGCACAAATTTCTTTTCAATGTAAATGAAATACTTTACTAATTAAGCTTTAAATTGTCATTCTAGATACACTTTCCAGTACATCTACTATGTTACGACTTATCTCATTTTAAAAATGAGAGCGACGGGCGATGTGTGCATGTTTTAGAGCTATAATCATATAAATAATCTATTTTATATTACTATTAAATCCACCTTCAAATTTTTATTTCAAAAAATTATCCGTATAAATAAATTTATTGTAATCCATTTCTACTTAAACATAAACTGCACCTTGACCTGACATATTATTTAATAAAATATCCAGAAAATTATTAATCTTATAATATATTCTGATGACGGCGATATACAAATTGAAAACAAACTTAAGTTAGGTCCAACGTGGATTATCAATAACAGAACAGATTCCTCTAAATAGACTAAAACACCGCCAAATTCTTTAAATTTTAAGAATATAACTAATACTACTTAAGTATTTTTAATTATTTAATTTTAATAATAGGGTATCTAATCCTAGTTTATAATAAAATTTTTATAGCTTAAATCACTTTAAAAATTAATAATAAATAAATTTAAAAATTTCACCTAATAAATTTATAAATATATTAATAGTTTATCAATTTAACTAATACTAAAAATTTTTATTTGCATCATTTGTATAACCGCAGTAGCTGGCACAAATTTTACCAATACTATATATTATTACTAATTCAAAATTTCTTTTATAATTAATATCAATTACTGCGAATAAAATAAAATTTAATAATTTTTAAAATTAAAAAATATTCACACATAAATTTACATGTAAAATAAAATAATAATAAAATATTTAACTAGAATAAAATAATATTAATATTAAATAATAAAAATTATAAAATTTTATTTATTTTATTTATTTTAAAATTTAAATTAAATATTAAATATAATAATTTTTAATTAATTAATAATTTTTTTAATTAAATTTAATAAGTACAATCCTCCTTAATAATTTTCCCCTAATTTTTTTTTTTTTTTTTTATTATAAACAATTTAAATTAACTTAATTTATTTATATTTATATAATTAATAATTTAATTAATATAAATATAATTAAATTATTAATTAATTATAAAATCAATAAATAATAATTTTTAATTATTATTTATTATATAAAAGATTTATATACGATATATATATATATATAAATTTATTATTAATTAATATATCATTTTTTTTTTAATTATAGGACTAATAGGTTTATAATTAATATCACCTATTTAATATAAATTTTTTATAAAATAAATAATATATATTATATATAAATTATTTATATAATAAAAAAAAATTATTAATTATGAAAATTTTTAATAAAAATTTTCATAATTAATTAATTTTGAACCGTTATTTATAACTTAAATAATAAATATTAATTTGTTTAAAAAATAATTTT